ATAAAGAAATCGTGTGTTGATTGTCTTCTAAAGGTAAGTTTTCTTCTTCCTTTTTACAAAAGGAAATAACTAAATCAATCAAATTCCGGGAGGCTTCATGAAGTGCTTCTTTCGGAGTTAAACTCCCATTTGTCCATATTTCGAGAAAAAGTATTTCTTGTTTTTGATTCCCATTCCCATACGAATGAATACTATGATTCACATTTCGAACAGGCATGAATACAGCGTCTATAGGATAACTTGCATCTTGCAAGTTATGTGGCATTTTTAGAAAATAGCCACGATTTCGCTCAATTTCTAATCGAATACACAAACTAATTGGTTCTGTCAAGCTAGCTATATGTTGTGTATTGTCGACTATTTCTACATAAGGCGGTAAGATGATATCTTGAGCAGTTACATATCCAGGACCTCTGACACAAATAAACGCGCCACAAGTTCCATATAGATTACTTTTCAATACAATTTCTTTCAAATTTATTAAAATTTCATGGACTGATTCTTGAATACCCGTTATAGTAGAATATTCGTGAGGGACATTCTCAGATTTTACACGTGTGATACATGTTCCTTCTATTTCTCCAAGCAAAGCTCTTCGCATCGCAATGCCTATTGTGTCGGCCTGGCCTTTCATAAGTGGAGACAGAATAAAGCGCCCATAAAAAAGCCGTTTACTATCTGTTCTTGATTCAACACACTTCCACTGCAGTGTCCGAGTAGATACTGTTACTTTCTCTCGAACCATAGTAATATTATTTTTTTAAGTTTATTTGATTGAATTATTTATTTCTCTTGTTTTTCTTGAAATTTATTCTATTTCTACACACGTCTTTTTTTCGGAGGTCTACAGCCATTATGTGGCATAGGGGTTACGTCCCGTATAAAAGTTAATAGTATACCACTTCGACGAATAGCTCGTAATGCTGCATCTCTTCCGAGACCAGGACCTTTTATCATGACTTCTGCTCGTTGCATACCTTGATTGACTACTGTACGAATAGCATTTGACACAGCAGTTTGGGCGGCAAAGGGTGTCCCTCTTCTCGTACCCTTGAATCCACAAGTACCGGCTGAGGACCAGGAAACTACCCGACCCCGTACATCTGTAACCGTGACAATGGTGTTATTGAAACTTGCTTGAACATGAATAACTCCCTTTGGGATTCTACGTGCATTCTTACGTGAACCAATACGTACATTCCTACGTGAACCGGTTCTCGGTGTAGCTTTTGCCATATTGTATCATCTCATAACTATGAGTCAGAAATATATGGATATATCCATTTCAGGTCAAAAGAGATTCTTTATCTGTATTTTGTATATTGAGTTTGTTAGCAAGTCTGATTATCCTTGTCTTTGTTTATGTCTCGGGTTGGAACAAATTATTCTAATGCGCCCCCGCCTGCGGATTAGTCGACATTTTTCGCAAATTTTACGAACGGAAGCTCTTATTTTCATATTATTTATTCCTTATCTTAATTTGGAGTCTACTTTTCGGTAGAAAACAAGTTTCATAAAATTTTTCAGCCCGGGTCGTAGTGAATAAAAATCACCTAATCTTTCGAATCTTTGTTTCTAAGTCGATAAATTATACGTCCTCTGGTTGAATCGTAACGGCTTACTTCAATTTTTACTTTATCTCCCGGCAGTATCCGTATAAAACTACGTCGGATCTTTCCTGAAACATAACCTAGAATCAGATCTTCATTATCTAACCGAACCCGGAACATGCCATTGGGGAGTGATTCAATAATTAAACCCTCATGAATCCATTTTTGTTCTTTCATTCCAGGCAAAGTCCCCCTGAAGTAGCAACTAATGGAGAAGAAAGGATATTAGCTAACCGATCCTCTTTCTCTTTTTTACAAATAGGAATAGGTTCCGGATTCAATTTGGATATGAAAAGGATTACCATATATAACATAAAATTTCTCCACCGATTCCTTCTATCCGAGCCTCCCGGTCTGTCATTATACCTCGAGAAGTAGAAAGAATTATAATTCCCATCCCACCTAAAATTCTAGGAATTCGTTGAGAGTTGAAATAGATTCGTAAACCCGGTCGACTAATCCGTTTTAAATTTAAAATTTTTCTATAGGGTCTTCTCCTATTCCTTCTATGTCTCAGGGTTAAAACCAAAAAGCATTTGTTTTTTTCTCGATGTTTTCGTACGTTTTCGATAAAACCTTCTCGGAAAAGTATTTTAACAATATTTTCGGTAATATTAGTGGATGCTATGCGAACAACTCTTTTCCTATCCATATCAGCATTTCGTATGGAGGTTATTATCTCAGCAATAGTGTCTCTACCCATGATGAACTAAGATGATTGGTGCTTTCAAATTGGATATAATCAACATGTTTTTTTGTTTTTATTGATTTCGAAATATGAATTTTTCAAGGTGTATACGTGAGACACAATACTACGAATTAATTTCGTTCTTAATTGATTTCGGTCAAATAAATCAAAGACGTCACGATCTTATTTTATAAGACCTCAG